TAAAGCTTGAGTCCGCCGGGTTGGGTTCTAATAATTAATGAAATATGTTATCATATTCACACAATTCTATTAGATGCGAAATCTAGAAACCTATTTTCTTGGTTGTATATAATTGGTTTTTGTTCGAATCCTTTCAGTTCAAGGAATGGGTTAGTAGTACAATAATAGGGGTAGATAGTATTCGATCAAAGAAAAAAAAGGGAAAAAATAAATCAATATTCGCGATGCAACCATTGTCGTATTACAGCCAAAGGTTCTTTTCCTTCTTGACCTAGATACAAGAGAGGGATTCCCTAATATGGAAAGGCCATATGTAGAACCTAAAAGGAAAAGATAATAGAATGACTCGTCTTAGAATTGAGTTGTCCCGAAATAAAGCTTTTTTTTTTCGTCGAGCTATCGTGCGATACTTTTTTCTTAGCATTTGAGATATTATGTACAATTAAAAAACCTACTACTTTATTTTATGAGGTTAAAGGTGTTGTTATAAGGTCCTTTGCTCAAAAAAGGAAACTGGATTATATACAATTGAAAAAGAAATGATCAAAAAGAAAAAGATTTTCCATTTGATTCCATAGTGATTAAAAGAAAGTTTCCTTTATGAAATGAATGAAATTCCACTACAAAGTTTTTTCTTTTTACTTGACTCAATAATTGCTCAACGAATCCGTTGATTCAAAATAACGGAATTGGTAGATGTTACAGATGATGGATCACTAGATCAATCTTTTTTCTACTTCTGTCACCCTATCTTTGTTAGTCCCGTCTATAATGATTGATGAATAAAAAACTTTAAATTGGAGCAGATTTTATCAGTTGATATTTTTTTATCCTTTTCTTTTTGCAAAATGTAAACTTAGGTAAATGTTTTATCATCATATGTATAAAAAGAACGTATTTTATTTAGCTCCTTTATGCCTACTCTAACTAGTTATTTCGGTTTTCTACTGGCGGCTTCAACTATAACCTCTGCTCTTTTTATTGGTCTGAGCAAGATACGACTTATTTGAAATGAATTGACTGAACAATTCATAAAAATGCATTTTTATGTGAGATTCTAGGTATTTTATAGTGACTTCTCGCGTCAAGTGTCAATTCTTGATCATTGAGATTCATTATCGATTCGGATTAATATTTAAGAATAGATATTACCTCTCTTTTTCCCCTTTCAAACAAACCGAAATGATTGAAGTTTTACTATTTGGAATCGTGTTAGGTCTAATTCCTATTACTTTGGCTGGATTATTCGTAACTGCATATTTACAATACAGACGCGGTGATCAGTTGGACCTTTGATTAAGTAACATCTCGTTTTTGATTGACCTCCTCCTTTTTTAATTCACAGGAGGTCAAATTAAGGTTGCTGTTTAATTTGGTGGAGTTTTTTCATTGTATTGTAATTCAAGAACAGAATCACGCTCTGTAGGATTTGAACCTACGACATCGGGTTTTGGAGACCCACGTTCTACCGAACTGAACTAAGAGCGCCTTCTTATCACAATAGATAAGACCATAAAAAAGTATTCCTTTTGTAGGGCCAATATACTTTGCATTCTATAGTATCATAATGTATGTACAATTAGGATCTATTTCAATTACTGTCCACGGGAAAAGTAATAGGTAGGGATGACAGGATTTGAACCCGTGACATTTTGTACCCAAAACAAACGCGCTACCAAGCTGCGCTACATCCCTTTCAATTGGTATACAGTGTCATTGTAGAGAATCCCTGTCTTGTTTTCCACATAATTATTTCCCCCATATAAGAAAAAATTTCGCTTGCAATTTGTTCTTTTTGGTCTCATATCTCATATAACATATAATAAAAGAATTATTTACATATGGAAATCCGTCGGATAGAGAAATGAATATTTGTCGGTAATACTCAGGAAGAGGGGGGTGTCTTTTTCTGTTTTAAGGAAAGGGAAATCTTATCCACCGGGTCGTTGTATATAGCCATTTTTGTTAGGGATTTTACGTACTAATACAAGTGATCCTTAACTACATATGCATCTGATCATATATGTATTATAAAAAAGAAGGAGAGTTTTCAATGCGAGATATAAAAACATATCTCTCTGTGGCACCTGTGCTAAGTACTCTATGGTTCGGGTCTTTAGCAGGGCTATTGATAGAGATCAATCATTTATTCCCAGATGCGTTGACATTCCCGTTTTTTTCATTCTAGTTATTGACATGGGAAGGGATGAAGAAGATTAGTGAGATAATAAATTATCTGTGACTAATCCTTCTTCCTCTCTTTGTTTTATTCTTTTTTCCAATTCAAATATAGAAGGACATAAAAAGAAAAAACAAAAGTGGATTCAATCTCAGTGAAACTTGGGTTAGACTCGAAGGGCCTAAGAAAATCGAAATAAATGGGATCTAGGGAAATAAAATAAATAATACAAGATATTTCTGTATGGACTAGGATTCAAAATAATTGATAGTTCGAAATTGTTGTATTACTTATTCTTTATATTACTCTATTGATTGCAACAAAATCTTTCGAAATTAGATTTCGGGTCGAAAATAGAAGAGTTGGGTAAATCCAAAATTCAAGGGAGGTTCATGGCCAAGGGTAAAGATGTTAGAGTAAGAGTTATTTTGGAATGTACCAGTTGTATCCGAAACCGTGTTAATAAGGAATCATCGGGCGTTTCCAGATATATTACTCAAAAGAATCGACACAATATGCCTAGTCGATTGGAATTGAGAAAATTCTGCCCCTATTGTTGCAAACATACAATTCATGGGGAGATAAAGAAATAGGCCGAACCAGAGGGAGAGGGTGTGTGTGCTACCCTTCGAAGTAACAAGAATAAATTACATATAATATATAGAAAAAAAAAATCCTATTTCAGTCGGATCAAAAATGAATTTGAATTCAGAAATAGTATTTTCGGGATAAGGAATAAACAATGGAAAAATCCAAGCGACCTTTTCTTAAATCCAAGCGATCTTTTCGTAGGCGTTTGCCCCCAATTGGATCGGGGGATCGAATTGATTATAGAAACATGAGTTTAATTAGTCGATTTATTAGTGAACAAGGAAAAATATTATCTAGACGAGTGAATAGATTAACCTTGAAACAACAACGATTAATTACTATTGCTATAAAACAAGCCCGTATTTTATCTTCGTTACCTTTTCTTAATAATGAGAAACAATTTGAGAGAACCGAGTCGACCCCTAGAACTACTGGTCCTAGAACCAGAAATAAATAGGCCCATGCCTCAATTAAATAAAAATTCCAACCCGAACCCCAACTCTGGTTGGTGTTTTGTTCAAAATGCGAGAATCTAGATTGTATTGTCATGTCATAAGAAAAAAATCGGGGAAGAAAAGGATAAAGTCCTTTATTATTAATGTGTTAGTTTCTTTTTACTACTTTATTAGAGTAATACCCTACCCTCCCGGAGTTCATTCTCCGGGGAACTCCGTTTAGATCATTCTGGTGGATTCCTTACAATCCTCTTATTTAAGGATCTCGTTGGAAATCATGTAAAGACAATTCCTATTTGATATAGCTATTTGTGCAAGTATTTTACGATTAAGAAGTAACTGCCCCTTGTGCAAATCGTGTATTAATCGACTATAACTATAGGATATCTTATTCTCACGAATTACTGCATTTATACGAGTTATCCACAAACGACGAAAATCTCTCTTCTGCCTGCCCCTATCCCGATGAGCCGAAACTAAAGCTCTCATTTTCTGTTGAGTCATAGTTCGAGTAAGTCTTGAATGCGCCCCTCGAAAGGTTGATGCAAATAAACGAATTTTTGTTCTACGTCTCCGAGCTATATATCCTCGTTTAATTCTGGTCATTGAATCAAATGAAACTTTGATGAATAACTAATTGATTTCTTTTCTTTCAGTCATTCTTTTACCCCCCTGGTCTATTAATAACAAAACTGATTCTTCCGATGTATAAAATAAAAATTCCAATGGCTTTTGCTACTATGACCTTCCCAACCACGATTTTTTTGAGGCATTTCATTTCACCTCGAAATAAGAAATTGTATTGATACTCGGTATCAAAAAAAGTAAATAAAAAATGAGAAATTGTGGGTTCCATCGTTTCTATGGTTACTGTTTAAACGGTGAGGTCCTTTCTATACACCGGAGCCTCTTACCTATTTAGTAACTTGTACAGTTCACACTCTTTGGCTCTACCCATGAATTATCCAGTAATAGGTCTTTTCACTACTAGATCTACCCATACAGTAACGGCATTTCATTATGAAGGTTGGTTAGGTAGCTGACCCTGTTAGTCCGTTTTTGCAAGAATGGGAGCATAATCTTTCTGCTTCTTAAATACCATTCCATTCCCCCGCTTAATGGATAACCATTTGCTACCAATGGGGAGTTGCTTCTCATCTCCAGTTGAGATGATTGGATTTCTACCAAAGGAAACCATAAATTTCATACACAATAGAGGTCCTTTTTCGATAGTGATATGGGGTTTGTTTTTCCATTCCTATTCATTGGTACCGATCATTGATACTGTCAAAAAAGGTATCCTTTCTCCAGTTCATGATCTGAACGAGTCGCACATACACCCTAGTACATGTTCCTCGACGCTGAGGACATCCCCGAAGGGCGGGGGATTTTGTGACATTTCTGATTGGCTGTCTTGTGTTTCTAATAAGTTGTTTAATAGTTGGCATGCTGGATCATATACAGAATGGGCTGGTTTAGATCGACCCTAACCGGATTATTATGAATTTCTCTTGTGTTATTTCATATTTTACCACTACCACTGTTTACCTCGGCAAGAAAATAAAATATGAAAACAGCTCATTGAATTATGGTTCGAAATGGAATGGAATCGCAGATTTACGTGAAGTCCCCCGTATTTTCGACCGCTACAAGATCAACAATTCCATGAGCTTGGGCTTCTGTTGCTGACATAAAAACGTCCCTTTCCATGTCTTCGGAGACAACCCATAATGGATTGCCCGTTCTTTGTACATAAACCCTTGTGATGGTTTCGCGAAGTTTCAGCAGTTCTTCCGCTTCCAGGACAAATTCTCCTGTTTGTGCCTCATAAAAAGAGCTAGCAGGTTGGTGGATCATTACCCTGATGATATAATATAATGAATGCTTCCTCTATCTCACATGATCGAAAGAAAGAGACAAGAAAAAATAGAATTGAAGAACCGTACAGGCATTTTTTGCGCGTTGCATACGGCTCTAGAATGGAATCTACTTTTACCTAAAGTAGAAGATCTAGAGGATCTATCAGACTCAGATCGGTAAATGGTCCATTTACCACCCTTTCTTTCGGGAGAGTTTAAAAATACTATGATGGTTCCGTTGCTTTATATATTTATCTTGTCTGTAATTCAGCAATCCCAAAGTTTCTTTTTGATCCGATCAAATAGGGAAAGGATAACCTGGTGTATGTTTTTTCATTTTTATACTCTTTCGTAAAAGAAATATTGGAAAGAGACCTCTGATGTGTGATGTGAAAACAAAAAAGTTTGTGACGCTGAAATCGAATCCCGATAGATAAAATAAAAAAAGAAATTACTTTTGTCTCATACTACTCTCTCGATACGGAATCTCATGTTATAAAAGAACAATGATGGTTTGCTCATATCGAACTCGAAGTGCCATGCTATTATTACTTAATTATTCATATTTTCTCTGGCGAAGGCATAGTCTTCTTTTTTCTCTCAAATAAAAAACTCATTGGCGCCAAGCGTGAGGGAATGCTAGACGTTTGGTAATTTCTCCTCCGACGAGGACGAAAGACCCCATTGAAGCGGCTAATCCCATGCATATTGTATGTACATCTGGTTGCACAAATTGCATAGTATCGTACATAGCTATTCCGGGTGTTACCCACCCACCGGGGGAGTTTATAAACAAATAAACATCTTTGGTATCATCCTCTATAGTGAGATATATCATGAGACCCATAAGTTGATTTGCTATTTCGCTATCAACTTGTTGGCCTAAAAAAAGTATTCTTTCTCGATAAAGTCGGTTGATTAGGACAAAATTTTATCCCTTAGGGGCCGTACACGCACCTTTAGATGCATACGGTTCAAAAAAATAATCAATGTGTCGATTCCAGCCCCCTTTATTTTCCCTTTTTTCATAGGAGGATTTTTCTAACTCCTAATGAAGGGACTTTTTCTTCTATTTTTTAAGAAAGCAGGGTTTTTACTCACTTACCCCTAAAAGCGAATTCACTAAATTTACCCTCATTGATATATTGTTTCATCGAAATACAAATTATGATGAAATTTTCTTGTTCCGGAATGGGCCTATTCAATTCGTTTAGGTTTATGCTCTACTCCGGGGAAAGATTTACCCGACCTCTATTTGCACATATAGGACAAATGATCCCAATACCGCTTCTTTTGTTTGCTACTACTTATTTTTTATTCCTTTTATTGTCTTCCGCTTCCACCAATCACTGGAATAGTATAATGACTCCAGCGATTGATTGGCGGTTTGAGGTCGCTGGTATAATATAGGAATTCTTTATGATACAAAAGGTAATCATACATATTTTACCAATTGGGTTTTTTGAACGGAGCCTGGATACTTCATTTTATTGGTCCAACCAAGCCAACCATAAATTATTCTAATTGAAAAATTCATATTGATCCCCCGCATAAATTGCTCTAATTGCACTTCACGCTTCAAATTATTGATGGTTCAATCAATCTTTCTTGGGTGAAACAGAGGATATCTCGATCGGGGGAGAAAACGGGGAAATACCATATGACCCAATATGTCTGCCAAGTCGCACTATACGTCAACCCAAACCGAATCTTCCTCTCCAGGAATTCGAAAAGGTACTTTTGGAACACCAATAGGCATTAAATGAAAGAAAAAGGGTTTTAAGTACTAAAATTTCACTTTAATGTGGAAACGTAACAATGGGTTTTCCTTTTTTTTCAGAATATGAAATATTTATGTTTTCGGGTTTTATCCATAGATTGGAAAGTTAATCGAAGAAGACGGAATGCATAAAAAAATTATTATGAATGAGCTGGGATGTTCAAATGATGAACAAGTATCCATAATTCACTCATATAAAATGGGACCCATCCCCCATTGCGTATTGGTACTTATCGGGTATAGAATAGATTTGCTTCTCTTTGTTCCTACGAACAGAATTGTTCTGTTATTACCAACGGAATGCAATATAAATGCACCCTTGCTCCGAGATAATCCATTGAAAAGGAGAAGCCCATAGCATAAGCAGAGTCTTTTCCAATGCGATAAAGTAACATAGTATCTATTTTTCTTTGATAAAGGGGTATTTCCATGGGTTTGCCTTGGTATCGTGTTCATACCGTTGTATTGAATGATCCCGGTCGGTTACTTTCTGTCCATATAATGCATACAGCTCTAGTTTCTGGTTGGGCCGGTTCAATGGCTCTATACGAATTAGCCGTTTTTGATCCCTCTGACCCAGTTCTTGATCCAATGTGGAGACAAGGTATGTTCGTTATACCTTTCATGACTCGTTTAGGAATAACTAATTCCTGGGGCGGTTGGAGTATCACAGGAGGGACTATAACGAATCCGGGTATTTGGAGTTACGAAGGTGTGGCCGGGGCACATATTTTGTTTTCTGGCTTGTGCTTCTTGGCAGCTATCTGGCATTGGGTATATTGGGATCTAGAAATTTTCTGTGATGAACGTACAGGAAAACCTTCTTTGGATTTGCCCAAGATCTTTGGAATTCATTTATTTCTCTCAGGGGTCGCTTGCTTTGGGTTTGGCGCATTTCATGTAACAGGCTTGTATGGTCCTGGAATATGGGTGTCCGATCCTTATGGATTGACTGGAAAAGTACAATCTGTAAATCCCGCGTGGGGTGTAGAAGGTTTTGATCCTTTTGTTCCGGGAGGAATAGCCTCTCATCATATTGCAGCAGGTACCTTAGGCATATTAGCGGGCCTCTTCCATCTTAGTGTCCGCCCGCCTCAACGTCTATACAAAGGATTACGTATGGGTAATATTGAAACTGTCCTTTCCAGTAGTATCGCTGCTGTCTTTTTTGCAGCTTTCGTTGTTGCCGGAACTATGTGGTATGGTTCAGCAACAACCCCGATCGAATTATTTGGTCCTACTCGTTATCAATGGGACCAAGGATATTTCCAGCAAGAAATATATCGCAGGGTTAGCGCCGGGCTAGCCGAAAATCAGAGTGTATCAGAAGCTTGGTCTAAAATTCCCGAAAAATTGGCTTTTTATGATTACATCGGGAATAATCCAGCAAAGGGGGGATTATTCCGAGCGGGTTCAATGGACAGCGGGGATGGAATAGCCGTTGGGTGGTTAGGACATCCTATCTTTAGAGATAAGGAAGGCCATGAGCTTTTTGTACGTCGCATGCCTACTTTTTTTGAAACATTTCCGGTAGTTTTGGTAGACGGAGACGGAATTGTGAGAGCCGATGTTCCTTTTAGAAGAGCAGAATCCAAGTATAGTGTCGAACAGGTAGGTGTAACTGTTGAGTTCTATGGCGGTGAACTGAATGGAGTCAGTTATAGCGATCCTGCTACTGTGAAAAAATACGCTAGACGTGCTCAATTAGGTGAGATTTTTGAATTAGATCGTGCTACTTTGAAATCCGATGGTGTTTTTCGTAGCAGTCCAAGGGGTTGGTTCACTTTTGGGCATGCCTCATTTGCTTTGCTCTTTTTTTTCGGACACATTTGGCATGGTGCTAGAACTTTGTTCAGAGATGTTTTTGCTGGTATTGACCCAGATTTGGATTCTCAAGTGGAATTTGGAGCATTCCAAAAACTTGGAGATCCAACTACAAGGAGACAGGTAGTCTGAGACAACATTGCTCTGATTTCGTTCGACCCTATCCTATTTTCTTTTCTTTTTTGATTTAACATAAGGTACTGCAGAAATCTTGATTTGAATCGCCGTTTTTTCTTTGATTCTTGTCCTTTCTTTATCTTATCTGGGAGCTGATCCCAAATGAACAGGTGTGGAAGCTATAATTGTAAACCACGATCGAATCTATGGAAGCATTAGTTTATACATTCCTCTTAGTCTCGACTCTAGGGATTATTTTTTTCGCTATCTTTTTTCGAGAACCACCTAAGGTTCCGACTAAGAAATAATTTTCCATTATCTCAATTGAAGTAATGTAATGAGCCTCCCTATAGGGAGGCTCATTACATTACTTCAACTAGTCCCCGTGTTCCTCGAATGGATCTCTTAGTTGTTGAGAGGGTTGCCCAAAAGCGGTATATAAGGCGTACCCGGTAAAACTTACAAGTAAACCAGATATAAAGATGGCGACTAGGGTTGCTGTTTCCATTATTATATAATTTCAAGACCACAATGGATCTATGAGAAGATCGTTTATTTACAACGGAATGGTATACAAAGTCAACAGATCTCAACCAATGCAAGAGTATTTATGGCTACACAAACTGTTGAGGGTAGTTCTAGATCTGGTCCAAGACGAACAAATGTAGGAGCTTTATTGAAACCGTTGAATTCGGAATATGGTAAAGTAGCTCCTGGATGGGGAACTACCCCTTTGATGGGTGTCGCAATGGCTTTATTTGCGGTATTCCTATGTATTATTTTAGAGATTTATAATTCTTCCGTTTTACTGGACGGGATTTCAATGAATTAGGTCCATAAGAACCATGAAGTCCTGGCTTTTCAGGAATTACTTAGTATTTTTATAGGGCATTCTGGTAGTTCGACCGCGGAATTTTTTTGTTTCGGTATTTCCGGAATATGAGTGTGTGACTTGTTATAATTGATCCTATTGATAGTACAGAGAATGGGTCTGTCATCTCGACAGAGATGGTTCTACCCCGTCGGATATTTATTCTAATATCTGGAGCACGGAATCCATAGATCAAGAAAAATTTGAACTATGATTCATACCTACTATTTAGACCTCGCGACCGGACTCAAAAAATATTTCTAAGGGTTATAATTATCAACCAAAGGATTTTTAGTCATTACATCTATTCATTGAATAAGTGAT